ATCCACTTCGATTAGCTGGTTTAGTCGGAAATCGTACATCAAAAAGAGACCTTATTGATAAATATGTAGAAGCTTGCCCCATGCCTGTTCTAGAAGTATTACCTTTAATTGAAGATATTCGAGTTTCCAGAGTTAAAGGAAAAACTTTATTTGAAATGGCAGAATCTGAATATACTCTTACATATGTTTGTGAGTTTTATTTAAATATAGCAGATCAAATATTATCTAAACCAGAAGGAATTGTACCAGAAGAAATTCCAGATCGAGAACTTTTTAGTTTACTTTCTGACTTTTACTTGAATCCCGTAAGTAATACTTTAGAAGATGTAAAAAATAGTCAAACAAATTTGATTGATTTTACAATTATTTAAAATAAAAATAATTCTTTTTTATTTAGTCCTTATTTACTTAGTTAAGAAACTTTATAATATATGTCAATTAAGATATCTGAAACTCTCACTTTTGAATGCGAGACAGGAAATTATCACACTTTCTGTCCTATTAGTTGTGTAGCTTGGTTATATCAAAAAATTGAAGATAGCTTTTTCTTAGTAGTTGGTACAAAAACATGTGGTTATTTCTTACAAAACGCTCTTGGAGTTATGATTTTTGCTGAACCTCGTTATGCTATGGCAGAACTCGAAGAGGGAGATATTTCAGCTCAATTAAATGATTATCAAGAATTAAAACGATTATGTCTTCAGATAAAAAAAGATAGAAATCCAAGTGTAATTATCTGGATAGGTACTTGTACAACAGAAATTATTAAAATGGACTTAGAAGGTATGGCTCCTAAATTAGAAAATGAAATTGAAATTCCGATTGTAGTAGCAAGAGCAAATGGATTGGATTATGCGTTTACCCAAGGAGAAGACACAGTATTAGCTGCTATGGCACATCGTTGTCCAGAACGCGATTTTTTAAATAATAAAAAACAAGAAATAAAAGATAAAAGAATAACAAACTTATTTTCTTTTAATTTTAATGAAATAGAAGAAAAAAATACAAAATTCAAAAATAATTTAATAGATAAAACACCTTTGGTTCTTTTTGGTTCTTTACCCTCAACTGTAGCTTCTCAACTTAGTTTGGAATTGAAACGTCAATCAATTCATATATCAGGGTGGTTACCTGCTCAAAGATATACTGATTTACCAGTTTTAGGAAATGGAGTTTATGTTTGTGGTGTAAATCCTTTTTTAAGTAGAACAGCAACAACTTTAATGCGACGCCGAAAATGTAAGTTAATTGGAGCACCTTTTCCTATTGGACCAGATGGAACACGTGCTTGGATTGAAGAAATTTGTTCTGTTTTTGGTGTTAAAACAAAAGATTTAGAAGAAAGAGAAAAACAAGTTTGGGAAAATTTAACAGATTATATTAATTTAGTTCGTGGAAAATCTGTTTTTTTTATGGGAGATAATTTATTAGAAATCTCTTTAGCAAGATTTTTGATTCGATGTGGTATGATCGTTTATGAGATTGGTATTCCCTATATGGATAAAAGATACCAAGCTGGAGAACTAAGATTTTTACAAACTACATGCAAAAAAATGTGTATACCAATGCCTCGTATTGTAGAAAAACCTGATAATTACAATCAAATTCAGCGTATGCGTGAATTACAACCTGATTTAGCTATAACTGGTATGGCTCATGCTAATCCTCTCGAAGCTAGAGGAATCAATACAAAATGGTCCGTTGAATTTACTTTTGCTCAAATTCATGGATTTACAAACGCCAAAGATATTCTTGAATTAGTTACACGTCCTTTACGACGTAATAACAATCTAGAAAATTTAGGTTGGACAAATTTGGTTAAATAGTTAAAAAAAAGGAGGGAGATTTTATTAATTAGTAGAAAAATCTCCCTTTTTTTTTTCAAAAAAAATAAAAATAAAGTTTATTCTATTTTAATTTTATCCTATTGAAGAAAATTTTTTATTATGATAACAAGCAGTCCGCTATTTTTTTCTATTCGATGGATTCCAATATTATCATGGATAAATTTTTCGAGTATATTTATTTTATTTGGATTCTATTATGGTTTTTTAACTACACTGCCTATTAGTCCTTCGCAGCTTTTATCTATGAGAGCTTTTTTATTAGAAGGAAATTTTAGTGGAACAGCGGCTATTAGTGGTTTAATTATTGGGCAATTAATCATATTTCTATCAATTTATTACTCACCTATTTATGTAATTTTACTAAAACCCCATATTTTAAGTTTAATTGGTTTATCTTATATTTTTTTCTATTGGTATAGAATTAAAGATCTTTTAAATTATCAATCGTTAAAACCAATTACATCATTTCGAGATATTCAAATTTATAAATTATTTTTCGACAGTTTAATTTTTCAATTATTGAATCCTATTCTTTTACCAAGTCCTGTATTAGCAAGATCATTAAATCTTTTTCTTTTTCGGCATAGCAATAATATATTATTTATAATAAGTACAGTTTTAGGTTGGTTCTCTGGACAATATATTTTTATTAACTTAAGTAAATTACTTTTATCTCGTATAGAATCTGATTCACCTATACTTTATATTTTAGTAAAACGTATAATTCATCGAATTTTTAGTGTTATTATATTGAGTTTCTCTTTATTACATTTAGGAAGAATTCCAGTTCCGTTTATTACAAAAAAAATAATTGATAATTTGCAATTTAACGTGCCGAAAAACGACAATTCTATATTTTCACCAAAAGCTTGGCCTAGTATTTTTTTTGATTATAGTCGGTGGAAAAGACCATTTAGATATATAGAGAATAGTCGATTTAGTAATAAAAGTTTTATGAAAGAAAGAGTATCTCAGTATTTTTTTAATTCGTGTTTAAGTGATGGACAGCCACGATTATCTTTTACGTATTTACCTAGTGTAGCAATTTTTGGAAAAAGTTTTGATAAATTTTTTAGTTACCTAGAAATTCCGTTATCTTCTAAATTTTTTGAAGAGTGGATCAATAATAAGAAACAAAAAAGAAAATATATATATACAAAAATCCAAAATAAAACTCAAATTCTAGATAATGGATATACTATGACCGAGGTTATTGATAAAAAAACAGGGTTATCCACTTTTAAAGGAAAAATTTTTACTAAATTTTATGATCCTTTATTAACGGAACAAAGTAATGAAGCAATGATAATCTCGAAATCAACTTGGTTTTTTACAGAAAAATTTGATAAATTTAAAAGAACACAAAAATCTCAATTTTCTATAGGAAGAAATAACAAACTCAAATATTGGATTTCTAATCAATGGAAAAATTTAGAATATAAAAATGTTGTATTACCTTGGGAACCACTAACTCGAGATGCTCGTCGTATTTTGAGCTTACTTATTAATAAATCAGAGAGAGTTAAATTTGATACACATCAAACACAAACAATTTTTTTTGATATAGATCCAAAAAAGGATTCAAATCAAAAAAGCAGTGGTAATATACGTAAAAAAAATACTCGAAAGTTCAATATTAATTGGGAACTTATTTTAAACCTCTCACCCAGACAAAAAAATTTATATTTCAATTATTTAGAAATAGATGAATGGAATACAATTAAAAATTATTGGAAAAATTTGTTTTTAGGTCATACAAATCGAATAAAAATTATTCCTTTTTTATTAGCCAAAACATTAAGAAATGATAAAAGATTATTATTTCGTGAAATGGAAAAAGAGATACCTCGATGGACATCCAATTTGAAAAATGATAAATTTGATGTAATAGCAATTGGGGTTACTGATATTCGTCAGCGAAAAGTTAAAAATTTAGGATATTTAATAAAAGGAAAAGATAAAAGAAGAAAAATTGTAAGACGATTTTCACAACAATCTGATTTTCGTAGAAAATTAGTTAAAGGTTCGATGCGTGCTCGAAGACGGAAAACGTTGATATGGAAAATTTTTCAAGTTAAAGTAAATTCTCCATTTTTTTTAAGAATAGCAGAAAAACCTACTTTTAATCAAACTTATTCTGCTATACAAAACATTTATGGATTAACAGAACCATCATTTCGCAATAGTTCTCAGAAAATAAATGTTTTTTCAAAAGAAAAAATATCATCATTTGAAAAAACAAAAGCAGATCGTCTTGCTATTGCAAATAGATGGGATTTTCCATTAGCTCAATGGGGAAGAAGTTGGTTACTTATAATCCAATCACATTTGAGAAAATATTTTGCATTACCTTTACTAATTATTTTAAAAAATATTAGTCGTTTTTTCTTCTTTCAAAAAACTGAATGGACTGAAGATTGGTCTGAATGGAATAAAGAAGTTCATATACGATGTACATATGATGGTATTGAGGTTTCAAAAGAAGAATTACCTGAACAATGGCTAAGAGACGGCCTTCAAATAAAAATAATATATCCTTTTTATTTAAAGCCATGGCATAAATCAAAATCGAATAGTATAAAAAGAAGATTTCATTATTGTTATTTAACAGCTTGGGGATTTTTAACCGATTTACCATTTGGAAATATTAAGAAACAACCTTCTTTTTGGAAACCAATAAATAAAGAATTGAAAAAAAAATGGAGAATAAATATATTCATCAAATTTTTAGAACAAATGAAAGAATTAGTCCTAAAAATTTATACTATTAGTCTAAAAAATTTGAATATTCAAGTTGATACAAAACTAAATTCATATCATTTAACTTCAGAAAAAGAATATATTGTTACCAAAGATAATAGCCATAATCTTCATAAATTTAGAATTCAAAACAATGATAATATCGTGGTCAAAATACCTATAAATTCTGTTGAATATAAAACGATTTATATAAAACATTTAGAAAATTTACTTGCAAAAAAAAATATAAAAGAAAATAGAGTAAATGTTAACCATACTAGTTATAACTTTTATAAAAAAAGAAAAATAAATTTAAACTTAATACAACGACTAATTCAAATTAAACAAATAATTATTCGAATTTGTAGAAAAGCTATCGGATTCATAAAAAAAATTTTTTTTATTATAAATTTATATATTTACAAAATACAAATAAACTTTAGAATAAATCTAAATACTATGAAAAAACAGATTCTCAATCATTTTATTAATTGAAATAATTAAGAAATATTCAATCGTTAATAATGAAATATCGGAAAAAAATTTAAGCCAATCCCAACTCAACGATGATATCAATATCTCACGCATATATACTTAGAAGGATATGGGAAAGAAAAACAAATAATAAATCTTATTTAAGACATTTATCAAAATCTTGGACATCACATTTATTTCTTACAAATAATTTCAAACTTTTTTTGAATGAAGAGGGACTACTTGGTTATATAAATTTAGTAAAGTTTCAAGAAAAAAATTGGAAACTATGGTTAAAACATTTTAATCGATACAATTTATCCTCAGAAGTATGGAATAAAATTACACCTAAACAATGGCGATTTAAGGTTAGTAAACATTGGAAAATAAAACAAGAGCTAGTATTTAGTAAAAACGAAAATAAAAAGTTTATGACTTGTTGGCAAAATTCTATTTTCAAAACTACTCCTTCATCAACGATAATTGAAAAACGTAATAAATTATTTAAAAATAACTTTTTAACTTATAGTTATTTTGATTTAAATAAAAACATACTAAATAAAAAAATTTTAAAGTCGAAAGAAAAACAAGATCTATATAATACTAATAGTAATAAAATTTCTATTATTTCAGACAAAAAGAAAAAATTAGATTTCTACATGATTGAGAAAAATATTTTTCTTGAATATAACCTTTTATTATGGTTTATTCCTGAATTTATAGAACAAAAAGAGATTAAATATAAATACAAAAAAAAAATATTGCATGGAGATACATCTATTAAATTAAAAAATAAAATACTTCGAAACAAAGAATTACTTCAAGAGACAGAATTTAATCAATCTATTCGTCAATGGAGATGGAAATCAAAAAATTCGGAAAAACAGTTTAGAAAGCTAGGAAACATGGCTTCTTTGATGACATTTATGCAGAATCAAGATGCAAAAATATCTCTTTCAGAAAAAATGAGAGAAGATTTAGATTTATTTCGTCTTTTTTTTCGTAGAAATAATATTGTTAATGAATTAACAATTAATTCTGAACATCGTTTACCTCGATTATTAGATGATCAAATTTTGATATATAAGTTGATAAATACATCATCAAATTTTAGAAAACGATTTGAAAAAATGGTAAATTTAGCACCTTTTAATAAATATTTATTGAACACTAATGTTTATACAAATTATAAGATCAAAAATTTATCTTTATTTAATACATTGAGTCTTGAAGATATTTTACTTTCAAAAAATCGTAGAGAATTTAGAATATTAAATTCTTTATACTTACAAACAGAAAAAAAAAATATAAACTCAAATAAAAATCTTTTAAACAAAATAGGAAAACGACCAAATAAAAAAGTTCAAATGAATAAAATCAAAAAAATTAAACGTTTTATTTGGTCCAGTTATCGGTTCGAAGATTTAGCTTGCATGAACAGATTTTGGTTTAGTACATTAAATGGAAGTCGTTTTTCTATGCTACGAGTTCGTATATACCCCATTGTATAAAAGTTTCTAATTTCAATACGATTTTGCTTAGTCTGATCTCAAGAGATTGCTTGTATTGAAATTAGAAACTTTCTATCTTTCCAAAATTATTTATTTTAGGAGAATAATTTTATGCTGATAAATTCATTTATCTATTTTTCTTCCGTTTCAAAAAAAAAGGAAGGTTCAATTGAATCTCAAATATTTCGTTTAACTAATCGAATTACCAAACTTACATATCATTTTAAAAAACATAATAAAGATTATTCATCACAAAGGGGGTTGTGGAAAATACTAAGTAGACGTAAACGTCTTTTAACTTATTTATACAAAACGAACTCACCAAGTTATCAAGATTTAATTACACAATTAGGAATTCGTAGATTAAAAAAAGATTAATTTTTTGTGTCAAATAACATAAATTTTAACTAATTAAGGGAGTATAAAATATTCATATGATATTTACTCAAGAAAAAAAACCAATGATAGTTAGTATGGGACCTCATCACCCATCAATGCATGGTGTTTTACGACTCATTATCACTCTCGAAGGAGAAAATGTTTCGGATTGTCAACCTGTATTAGGATATTTACATAGAGGAATGGAAAAAATTGCGGAGAATCGAACAATTGTTCAATATCTTCCTTACGTAACAAGATGGGATTACTTAGCTACAATGTTCACAGAAGCTATCACAGTTAATGGACCAGAAAAATTAACTAATATTCAAGTTCCAAAAAGAGCCAGTTATATCAGAATGATAATGCTAGAATTAAGTCGTATTGCATCTCATTTATTATGGCTTGGTCCTTTTATGGCTGATATCGGAGCACAAACTCCTTTTTTTTATATTTTCAGAGAAAGGGAAATGATATATGATTTATTTGAAGCGGCTACGGGTATGCGAATGATGCATAATTATTTTCGAGTTGGGGGAGTAGCTGTAGATTTGCCTTATGGATGGATAGACAAATGTTTAGATTTTTGTGATTATTTTCTACCAAAAATTGGTGAATATGAAAAACTTATAACAAATAATCCAATTTTTTTAAAACGAGTGGAAGGAATAGGAATTATTAATAGAAATGAGGCTATAAATTGGGGTTTATCGGGACCTATGTTACGAGCTTCAGGAATTCAATGGGATCTCCGAAAAGTAGATCATTATGAATGCTATGATGAATTAGATTGGCAAATCCAATGGCAAAAAGAAGGAGATTCACTAGCTCGCTATTTAGTTAGAATTGGAGAAATGAAAGAATCAACAAAAATAATTCAGCAAGCTTTAAAAACCATTCCAGGAGGACCTTACGAAAATTTAGAAGCACGAAGAATGAGTAAACAAAAAAATCTTGAATGGAATTCTTTCGAATACCAATTTATTAGTAAAAAACCTTCTCCAACTTTTAAATTACCTAAGCAAGAACATTATGTAAGAGTAGAAGCTCCTAAAGGAGAATTAGGAATTTTTTTAATAGGGGATGATAGTGTCTTTCCGTGGAGACTTAAAATCCGACCCCCTGGTTTTATAAATTTACAAATTCTTCCTCAGTTAGTCAGAGGAATGAAACTAGCGGATATTATGACAATTTTAGGAAGTATAGATATTATTATGGGAGAGGTTGATCGGTAGAATGATTTCAAATATAAATTTAAAGCAACGAATTATTCAATTTTTTTCTCCATTAGAATTGAATGAAAAATCATTTCATTTTATACAAATTTTAATTTCTATTTTCAGTCTTATGTTAGGAGTTACTATAGGTGTTTTAGTTCTTGTATGGCTTGAAAGAAAAATATCCGCAGCGATACAACAGCGTATTGGACCTGAATATGCTGGTCCTTTAGGAATTATTCAAGCTTTAGCAGATGGTACAAAACTTTTTCTAAAAGAAAATATTTTTCCATCACAAGGCGATTTAAATCTATTTAATATTGGACCTATTTTAGTTCTTGTACCGGTTTTTTTAAGTTTCTTAGTAATACCTTTTGAACATAATATAATTTTAACCAACTTTGATATCGGAATTTTTTTTTGGATAGCAATTTCTAGTGTTGTTCCTTTAGGACTTGTTATGGCTGGATATGGATCAAATAATAAATATTCTTTTTTAGGTGGTTTACGTGCAGCTGCTCAATCTATTAGTTATGAAATTCCTTTAGCTTTAAGTGTTTTATCTGTAGCTCTATGTGTGATTCGTGGAAATACTTATTAATTAATTTTCAAAAATATTTGAGAATTTAGTACTATCAAATTAAAACTAGATATTCATATGGGTGAAATTGAACAGTAATTTTTTTTATTTTTACAGTATAAAAATTGAATCCCATCCTCTTGGTACAAGAGTGACAGCTTTACACAATTAATAAAATTGTAAATTTCCGGGTAAAATATTAGCTATAAATGCCTAAAAGCGGGAAACTAAAAACTCAAAAATTTTAATTGAGTTTCAAAATAAATTAAAAAGCAAAAGTAAAGGGGATAAGAAAGAATCGAAATGCATAAATTAAAGTCAGGAAAAAGGATATATTAATGAATAGTAAGAAGGACTTTACATTAATAGAGATGTTTTAGCAGTACATTCTTAAAAACTATATTTAAGCATACTTTCCTATTTATTATACTAATGATTATCTGGAACGAAGTAATTTTTTTGCAGTTCTCAAATAAAAAAAAATATATACTTTTTAAAATATTAGAGTAATTCAATTATTCATAAATTTTTTTTTGAGTTAGCGCTAGCAATAAACTGTAAAAAATTAAGATAGATTCAAAAGCATATCTTTTAAATAGCAAACAGAATCTCATTGGGAAATCATTTCATTATTTATAAATTTTGATCTTCGAATACCCGTTGAGGAGCCGTATGAAATGAAAAATTTCATGTACGGTTTTGAAATAGAGATATCATATAGTAATATTGATATCGACTAAAATTATCGAACAGTTTACGTACGATTGATATAGTTGAAGCACAGTCAAAATATGGACTTTGGAGCTGGAATTTATGGCGACAACCTATTGGTTTTATAGTTTTTTTTATTGCTTCTTTAGCTGAATGTGAAAGATTACCTTTTGATTTGCCAGAAGCAGAGGAAGAATTAGTTGCTGGTTATCAAACTGAATATTCAGGAATCAAATTTGCATTTTTTTATCTTGCCTCTTATTTAAATTTATTGGTTTCGTCATTGTTTGTAACAATTTTATATCTAGGAGGTTGGTATTTCCCAAATCCATCTATACCAATGATTCATTTCTTGGAATCAAATCTAATTATAAATACAATTACTCAAGTCACCACTATAGTAATAGGAGTAACTATTACATTAGCCAAAGCTTATTTATTTTTATTTATTGCTATAATGACAAGATGGACTCTACCTAGAATACGTATAGATCAATTACTAGATCTTGGTTGGAAATTTCTATTACCAATTGCTTTAGGTAATTTATTATTGACAGCCTCTTTCCAACTTTTTTTATTATGAATTTATTAAATTATAAAAAATAAGGATTTTGTAATATGTTTTCTACAGTAAATGGGTTTAAAAATTATAGTAAACAAGCAATACAAGCTGCGAGATATATTGGTCAAGGTTTTATGATTACATTAGATCATATGAATCGTTTACCTATGACTATTCAATATCCTTATGAAAAATTAATACCATCTGAGCGATTTCGAGGTCGAATTCACTTCGAATTCGACAAGTGTATTGCTTGTGAAGTATGTGTACGGGTATGTCCAATAAATTTACCTGTTGTTGATTGGGAATTGAAAAAAACTATGAAAAAGAAACAATTAAAAAACTATAGTATTGATTTCGGGATTTGCATATTTTGTGGAAACTGTGTTGAATATTGTCCTACCAATTGTTTATCAATGACTGAAGAATATGAACTTTCAACGTATGATCGCCATGAATTAAATTACGATCAAATAGCACTAGGACGTTTACCTGTCTCCGTAATTGAAGATTCAACAATAAAAACTCTTTCAAATTTAACAGCATTACCTAAAAAAGTTATGACAGGACATTCGTTTTTCAGAAATGTTACCAATTCCTAAAAGTTAATTGAGTTTTTTGATTTTGTATTCATTATTTAAAATTTCTAACTAATTTTCTTTAGTTGAATTTGATTTTTTATAATTGTGTAATATATGAAATTATTTGAATCGTTTTCTGAAACTATTTTTTTTATTCTTGAATTTACTCTTATATTAGGAACTTTAGGTGTTATTTTACTTACCGATATAGTTTATTCCGCTTTTTTATTAGGGTTTGTTTTTGCTTGTGTAGCTCTATTATACCTTTTATTAGACTCTGATTTCGTTGCTGCTGCACAGATTTTAATTTATGTAGGAGCTATAAATGTTTTAATTGTATTTGCGGTAATGTTAATAAATAAAAAAAAATCTGACAGTTTGTTCTTATTTTGGACAATAGGTGATGGAATTACCTTTGTTATTTGTATTAGTATATTTTTAGTATTAAATAATGCTATTTCAACAACATCATGGTCAAAAATTTCCCTATTTATTGAAGGAAATAAAAATGAAAAACTAATTCTAACAGATAATATTCGACGTATTGGATCGGGATTTTTAACGGAATTTATTGTTCCATTTGAACTTATGTCAATAATTCTTTTAATTGCATTAATAGGTGCAATTGTATTAGCTCGTGGTGAACAATTAATTAATCCAATGGAAAATCCCTTAGAAAGGAAAAAATGAATTAAATTTTTATAAAATTTTAACTTTTGTAAACAAAAAAATCAAATTTTACAAATATAAGGATTAATAAATATGCTTGAGCATATTTTGAATTTAAGTGCTTTTATATTTTGTCTTGGACTTTTCGGGTTAATTACGAGTAGAAATATGGTTAGAGCATTAATGTGTCTGGAATTAGTTCTTAATGCAGTTAATATAAATTTAGTAACTTTTTCTAATTTTGTTGATAAGGTACAATTAAAAGGAGAAATTTTTGCTGTTTTTATAATAGCAATAGCAGCTGCTGAGGCTACTATTGGATTAGCTATTGTTTTAGCTATTTATCGTAATAGAAAGTCAACTCGTATTGATCAATTTGATTTGTTAAAATGGTAATGGTTTCGCAATATCAAGATTTTATTATTAAGCTTTGAAATTAACTTCTCAATTTAATTGACTAGATAAAAATAAATTTTTCTGCTTAAATAAAAGAAAGAATTTGAAATAGAATAATGAAATACTTATTTTAGTTTTTTCATTCAATTTAAGGTTACTAATATCCCAACAGGAGTTAAAAAAATAAAATGGCACATATAGTCAAAATTTATGATACATGCATTGGTTGTACTCAATGTGTACGAGCTTGTCCAACAGATGTGTTGGAAATGGTACCTTGGAATGGATGTAAAGCTAGTCAAATAGCATCTGCTCCCAGAACTGAAGATTGTGTAGGTTGTAAAAGATGCGAATCTGCTTGTCCAACAGATTTCTTAAGTATAAGAGTTTATTTAGGAAGTGAAACAACGCGGAGTTTTGGTCTCGCATATTAAATTTGAATATCATTTAAATAAAAGACTTTGCTTTTTTTATAATAAGAACCTATAAAATAGGTTCTTATTAGGAAGATTCTCTCTATTTTTATCATGAATCAATTTCCATGGCTAACTCTAATTGTTTTTTTTCCAATATCTGCTGGTTTACTTATTCCTTTTTTTTCTTCTAAAGGAAATAAAATTATTCGATGGTATACTTTAGGAATTTGTCTTTTAGAATTTCTTTTAATAACTTATATCTTTTGTTATAAGTATGAATTCAATAATAATTATATTCAATTAAAAGAAGATTATAATTGGATAAACTTTATGGATTTCCACTGGAGATTAGGAATTGATGGATTGTCAATTGGACTTATTTTGCTTACAGGATTTGTAACTACTTTAGCTACTTTGGCTGCTTGGCCTATTACAAAAAATACACGATTATTCTATTTTTTGATGTTAGCAATGTATAGTGGGCAAATAGGGTTATTTGCTTCTCAAGATATCTTACTTTTTTTTTTTATGTGGGAACTAGAATTAGTTCCTATTTACTTATTATTAATTATTTGGGGAGGAAGATGTCGTTTATACGCAGCTACTAAATTTATTTTATATACTGCTGGTAGTTCCATTTTTATTTTGATAGGAGCTTTAATTATGGCTTCTTATCAATCTGATGTATCTACATTTAATTTTCAGAATTTAATAAATAAAACTTATCCTTTACAATTAGAAATAATAATATATTTAAGTTTTTTAATAGCATACTCTGTAAAATTACCAATTTTACCATTTCATACTTGGTTACCAGATACACACGGTGAAGCACATTATAGTACATGTATGCTTCTCGCAGGAATTCTTTTAAAAATGGGGGGATACGGGTTAATTCGCGTTAATATGGAATTATTACCTAGGGCTCATTTATTATTTGCCCCATGGTTAATTGGTATAGGAGCAATTCAGATTGTTTATGCAGCTTTAGTTTCTTTAAGTCAACGTAACTTAAAAAGAAGAATTGCTTATTCTTCAATATCTCACATGGGTTTTGTACTTATTGGTGTTGGGTCAATAACAAAAATAGGTCTCAGCGGTGCTATATTACAAATGATATCTCATGGTTTAATTGGTGCTTTACTCTTTTTTTTATCAGGAATAAGTTATGATAGAACACGTACTCTTTTTCTTAATCAAATGGGTGGAATAGCAACTTCTATGCCAAAAATATTTCTGTTATTTACCAGTTCATCATTAGCTTCCTCCGCATTACCTGGTACAAGTGGTTTTGTAGCAGAATTAATGATTTTTTTAGCAATAGTTAATAATATACATTACTCTCTTCTTTTTAAAATTATTATCGTTTTAATTCAAGGAATTGGCATAATTTTAACTCCTATTTATCTATTATCTATGTTACGTCAAATGTTTTATGGGTTAAAATATCCTAATATTTCAATTTCGTTTTTTGATGCTGGACCACGAGAAAGTTTTATTTCGTTTTGTTTGTTTATCCCCATTATATTTATTGGTTTTTACCCCAATTTTGTCTTATCTATTTGGAATTATAAAACAAATTATTTACTTTTACAAAGTGCATTCCAAAATTGATAATTTTTAGACAATATTTATTTTAGTTCTTAATAGTTAACTTCTAGTTATGATATAAAATTCATGAATTTTATATTTCATACAGTCTTGCTTGCTACTAAAATTTGTTATTTTTTTAGAGCATTTAATTTAAATGCTCTAAAAAAATAACAAATTTTATAATAGCCAACCATAACTATGTAAACCTTTTCCTACTAAATTAACTCCTAAATAACAAATCCAAATTATGAAAAAACCCAAAGAAGCTATAATAGCTGATTGTTTTGTTCGCCAACCTTTAATCATTCGGGTATGTAAATAAGCAGCAAAAACTAACCATGTAATTAAAGCCCAAGTTTCTTTTGGATCCCAATTCCAATAGGAACCCCAAGATTCATTAGCCCATACAGCTCCAGATAGAATACCTATAGTTAAAAGAGGAAATCCAAAACTAATTAATCTATAACTATAATTATCTAATTCGTCAATTATTTTCCATTTACGAAAATTTATGAAATATAGTGTTTTTTGTGATTCATCATAAATTTCACTGTTTTTGAGTTTTGGATCTAGTGAATAATCAAAAAATAATTTTGCATTATACGTTATCGGGAAATTTTTGTGTCTCGTTGCTGCAACAATTTGTAAAGTTATAGCTAATAAAGATCCACACAAAAGGGTAGAATAACTTATTAACATTGTAGTTACATGCATCATTAACCAATGTGATTGTAAAGCAGGAACTAATGGAATTGATTGTTGCATAGTTTTAGAAAGACCTAAAGTAGCAAATCCATGAGCTAACATTGCACTGGGAGCAGTTATTAGACTTAGCCAACTATTTTTACTTTTAATTTCTAAAATCGAATGAATTAGTGTTAAACTCCATGAAAGAAACATTGATGATTCATATAAATTACTTAAAGGAAAATGTTTTGAAATAATCCAACGAAGTAAAAGAAAAATTGTTAAAATTATAAAAGAAGTTATCATTCCTATTTTTCCAAAAATATTTAATTTTTTTTCATTGATATAAATAAATTTCCCCCAATATATAAAAGTGACAAAAAAAAGTATAAAAAACGATATCTGAGCTAAGATTTGTTCTAAAATTGTAAATGTCATATTTAAAAACTTGAAAGTAATTGTATACAGAGTAGTAATTAGTTGAACTATAAAATAATTGAAAAAATAAAAAAGATACTACGTATAATATATATTTTATTCTTTTTGAAAGAATAAAAAAATTATTATAAAAAAATATTTTTTATGCCGCTACTCGGATTCGAACCGAGATGCGTTAGCACTGCTTCCTAAGAGCAACATGTCTACCAATTTCACCATAGCGGCATTAACGAGTATATATTATCAAATTTCATATTGATCAACAATAAATTTTATAAATCCATTTACTTAAAAAGCTAGAAAATATACGGAGTATAGCACAGTTTGGTAGTGTATCATCTTGGGGTGATGGAAGTCGTGGGTTCAAATCCCACTACTCCGATTTTGCTTTTTTATCAAACATTTTATCTAGTGATAGTTAGGAAGTTGAATAAGAAACTAAATATTAATAATAAACTAAAATTGATAAAGTTTTTTATTCAGAATTAATTTAGAAAATATAAACTTCTATCTAATTTAAATCAACTTAAATTTTCTCATTCATTTGATCTCAATTTTATTTTCTGAATTAAACGATATGAATGATTTGGAAAGCATCCTGAATTAAAAGATGGTAGCTACCCGTCCTTTTTTGACTTTATCAAATGAATTATAAATCCAATAAGATATAGATGATGTAGGACGTGTAGCTTAATGTTTTGTCAAATAATGGTTGTGATTGAAAAAATCCAACAAAAATATTGGGTTATTTATAAAGAGGAAAATTATGCATGCGTAAACAATTCGAATTTTTAACTCTATAAAACCTTAAAATTTAATAGTATTTATAATAAAAAATGAAAATATTTGGAAATTAAATAATAAACGATATAAATAAAAGTATACTTTTTTATATGTTTTATTTTATAAAAAATTAAGCTGGATTTAATCAAAATTGAGTAAAAAACTACTATATAATTTGTCCAAAACTAAAATTTGTTATTTTTTATATAGAATTTTTCCTATTAAATTTATCTATACATTTATTTAAAATTTAAGATTTATATATTTTAATAATTTTTATTTTTATTTAATCAAACTTAATTAGTAATTTCATAAAAAAATAATTAATATTTTTGTTTTATTTATTTTTTAAAAATCTTATTCCTGATTATTTGAAATAGATTTAGGTAAATTATTACCTAATTCATTATTTATTCCATAATGAAAACTTTTAGAACGATTGGTTAAAATAGATTTCGCTAAAGAGAGAGCTTTTAATGCTATTTCATTAGTTTTATTTAGCCATACACTTTTTCGGATTTTTTTTTTTGATTTTGAGGTACGTTTTTTTGGAACTGCCATAATAAAAATATTTATATTTTTAATTTTTTGGTTTTTTTATATTATAAAAAATTTTATCTAATTAAAATTGAAATTGAAATCTTTATTTTTTAATTTATTTCTTCTCCATTTAAAAAAATTGAATCAACTAAGAATCGAGTTGATTTTTGACGATATCCTAGTTTACGGCGTATTTTTTTCTTCGCAATCATTTTATAAATCGTAATTTTTTTTTCAAGGCAAGGATGAAGAATTCGACCTTTAACTATTGCACCTTTTAACCATGGATGTCCAATATTTATGTCGGATTCGCGACGAATCATTAATACACGATAGATTAAGATTTTGGTATTTTTTTCAAAACTGCTTGCATTTATTGAAGCAAAATGACGTATATTATAAAATCTTCCAGGTTCTACTCGGAGTTGTTGACCTCCGGTTTCAATTATTGCATATGTACTCATTAGATTATGAATTTTTACTAATTCTATTTAATTGATATTAACAAAATATTTAATTTTATAGAACAATTTTTATTTGAGTTTCAAGAATAAAAAATATACTAATATAGTACTATTAGTATTAATACTAAATAGTATTATTAGTATATCTTTAATACTGTATTAATTCAATTTTTATAATATTTTAATAAAAAATTAATAAATTTCTTTAAATTTGATAAATTCACATAAATTTTTTATTAACTCTTTAATTATGGAATGAGTTGGTAATTGGATTGTAGATAATTTATTCAAAAAAATATGAAATTTTTTCTTTAGTCAATAAACCCGTTATGGAAATTATATCTCAGCAAAATATTTGGCTTGTTCCATTGTTTCCATTTCTAGCTTCTATTATATTGGGGTTGATATTATTTCTTTTTCCAAGTTCGATTAAAAGTATTCGACAACTGTGTTTTTTTATTAGTACATCTTTTTTAATGATAGCTATGTTTGTTTCTTTTTATATTTTTTATCAACAAATAACAGGAAGCCCAATTCAACAATTTTTTTGGTCTTGGATTATTAACAAAAGTATTACTCTAGAAATAGGTTATCTAATTGATCCATTAACTTCTATTATGTTAGTTCTTGTTACTACAATAGGCGTTATAGTTATGATTTATAGTCATACTTATATGTTTTATGATCAAGGATATATAAGATTTTTTTGTTATTTAAGTCTTTTTACTGCCTCAATGTTAGGATTAGTTATTAGCCCTAATTTAATACAGATTTATATTTTTTGGGAATTAGTTGGTATGTGTTCCTATTTATTAATAGGTTTTTGGTTCACCAGACCGAGTGCTGCTAATGCATGTCAAAAAGCTTTTATAACAAATCGCGTAGGAGATTTTGGTTTATTACTAGGTATTTTA